ATAGATGTATCCCAACCTCTATTGCTCTCGCGTAAAGCCTTTTTTTTTACGCGACAGGAAAAAGTGACTACGAATTCCCCTTTTTGTTTGCGAATCCCTGTTTGTATGCTTTGAGCGCACGCCCATAAGTAGCGATCAAGGAAATCGATCAAACGATCCCAATACCGTGAAAGAGAAACTTCCCAGATCCAGGGAAGCTTATCATAAAGGGCTTCGACAAGGGGTTTTATTCGTTCTTTGAGCAAAAAGATAAAGATCGGATAGATTCGAACCGCAATTGCAAAGGTAATAACTACTATGCCAGCCCAAATCATGATCTTCACCAACTTGGATTTGGTTCTCTCGCGAAAATCGCGAGTTGCAGAGATGAGAACCATGAAAAGCAAGATCCCGAATAAGAAAACAGAAACCGAGAAAACCACAAGAGTGAAGACTAGTAGAGTCTCGTCTTTTGTCATTCTTTGCTCCTTTTTCACTCAATGATTCATTCGAATTTCCCAACCAAAAATTCTATATGTCTATTCTATGATATTTCTATATATATAGAATATGATATCTAATATGACACCCGATTTGTCAAAGGGATTGGATTGGTGACTTACCCATTCAGTGACTTTGGCACTGGACGTTCCAAAAACGGGTACTATCGGATCGGGTGAATTAGAGAATAGACAGAGGTTCGTTGGCATTTCAGCTTCTCTTCTCCTTTCAGGGCCTATCCGAAAGAGAATCCAGGACCAAGAGGCCCTGAATATCAGAATAGGACGAACGAACGGCCTCCGCGGATATCTTTGCTTCGGAACAAAACAATTAGCATTAGGCTTGGTCAACTGGAATGTGTATTATCTATATGGTAGATCTTCCAATCGAGAAGATCCATCGATCTGAGACGAAGAGAAAGGGCCAATTTTCTTTACTTATTCAGTTAAACCAAGGATTCGTTATGGAAGCAGATAGCAACAACCATTTCAGCAGACATGCGTATTTTTGATTATCCGGTGGATTTACACAGTTTCATTAATGCAAATTGTTTGATGTAGTTAGTACTCAGGTTGTTCGACGCTCCAGAATTCTTATTTAGGCAGTTCATATCATCCATACATAGTGTTTTGATCTAAGATTGCAATTCTTCCATGTTTCCGCAGTAGCATATTGTTCCATGGAGCTAGGGTCCAAAATAGGAATCAACAAGTGTTTCCACGACTCTACCGCCCGGCCAATCCTGTTCCACTGAATCCCCTCCCTTTTTCATGGCCACATATCTTTACGGCTAAGGAGTGGGAAATCTTTCTCCTGTTACACAAATCAAATGTTTCATTTCATCCGGGAAAAGCCACCTCTTTCTCCACAAACAATGTCTTTGTCATTTGATCCAGGAGCCTTCCGTTAGATAGGAACAGCTTTGCTAAATACTGAGAACTCTCGGATAGAGTATTAGACTGAAAAGACCATTAATTATATAAGGAAGAACCCAGGGTTCTAGCCCATTCCCATTCCTAAATCAATAATTCGTAGTGCTTTTGCCTTTCTTGCGTACTCCTGGTGAACCAGTTGCTAGCCATATGTTTAGGAGGCTTTTTTCGAATAAGCCAATTGATTTGGGACCCTTCGGATCCATTCTTTTTCCTATTCAAAGATCGGGCCTTTGTCTCTGTGTTTTCACGTCGAGAATTCTTTGCAGATGAAGATGAAGAGATGGCAAAGCGGCTTAGTACCAGTACCTGGAGAAAAAAGCCTTCTTCTTTGAAAGATATATCTCGTGTCTGGTACTGCATTGTTCCACTCTGCAAGAAGTCCGAATCAGTCTCTTGCACCTCCTCCTTTTTATGATAAATATACCAGAAATAATTCGAATAAATAGCAGTCTCTGACAACTCATCCTCTTTAATCTGCTTGGACCCGCTCCAATACCCATAGGAAAATCCCCAGTCATATTCAGCGTACCTGCAATTAAATAGATTGTCCCAAGGGCCCCATATTCTAGGAGCCCAAGTTATGCTATTGAAAATTCGTTCCTCTAGCAGTTCCGGTTTGACCATTCCGTTCCCTTTTTCAAACTCCACTTCTTTTCATATAGCAATCCCTGATCAAAGAGAGAACAATATCCATTTCAAAGCATTTCTAACGGATTCCTTGGTTCGGAACGACGAAGTAATGGCACTCGAATCAACCCGACTGCAATCTTTTTCTGTTGGTAAGGATTGCACCAGAGCACCTTCTACTTCTAATAGGCCATGAACTATAGATAGAGAAGAATCATTCTGAGCGAGTCCATAAGAAGCGACCCGCTTTTTCATCGGTTCCGGGGGAAGACCAAAGATCTTGCGCGACCGATCCGCCAGAAAAACTCAAAAGAGAAAGAAGTCTCGTTAATCTCTTCATGCTCGTTCCAAGTTCGAAGTACCGTTTGGCCAAAGAAAAACCCGCTTCCTAACACGATTGCCTCTTTATATAGATAGATATAGGATCTATGGGGTTATTACTTAGAAGTCTATTTTGTACAAGATCCCCTCCTATCTGATAGAAAAGGGTCCCATGATCCCGAGCCGGTCTTATCTTGGCTCGCAAACCCCAAGTTTGTCTATGAAGAGCTAATCTAATTGTATTAGTTTCTATAATGGATTTCTTATGTGGAATACTAATGGATAGGGCCTCGTTGCTAAGTGCTACAAGATCTAGTGCACTGCAACTCGTGGTTATGGACCCGAATCCTTTAGTATGGAACATTGTCTTTTCCAAGTAAAAACCCCTAGTATATGAAAGAATGAAAAGGTGCTTTCGTTCTTGTGGAATAAGAAGCCCTCGTACCTTAATGAAAGGAAAATAGGAATTTTTCGTTAGGTATTTGACCAAATAGGATCGTCCAGTTCCTATAGAACCTATTACTAAAATACCCGATAGGGCTAAGCGGAACGAAAAGGGTTTTCCATGAGATGGTAAATGAAAACGATTAGCCCCACACGAGATTTGGGAATAAGTGATTGTCTGATAATGAGCAAGGAATATACGTCTTTCTGCTAAAGAGGATCTATTAAACTCATAATTCATTAGATCCTTGTTAGCAATGTCAACTAGGTATCATAAGTAAATGGATCCCGGTTGTTCAATCCTTTGATAACCAAGGTCATTCTTTGCTAAAGAGAAATGATCACTATGAGTCAGACTCAATAGAATTGGATCCATTCCAAATAGCGAGAATTAGGATTCTTGATCCCTCTCAATCTCTCTTTCAATTCGAGGATCCAGAGAGGTGTTTTCATAGTCATCTCCGAATATTTGCCATCTCCGAATATTTTCGATTTCATTTTTCTATGATATGTCTTTCTATATGAAAATTGGTTATTTACGATGTACGATGATCCCTGTTAAGCATCCATGGCTGAATGGTTAAAGCGCCCAACTCATAATTGGTAAATTTGCGGGTTCAATTCCTGCTGGATGCACGCGAACAGGAACGTTCCATAAGTCTATTGGAACTGGCTCTCTATCCATGGAATCTCATCCATCATCCATACATAACGAATTGGTATGGTATATTCATACCATAACATAAGAACAATAAGAACTCGAATTCTTATCGATACTGGAACTCAGAGCATAGGAGGGAAAGTCGATTTATGGATGGAATCAAATACGCAGTATTTACAGAAAAGAGTCTTCGTTTATTGGGAAAGAATCAATATACTTTTAATGTCGAATCGGGATTCACTAAGACAGAAATAAAGCATTGGGTCGAACTCTTCTTTGGTGTTAAGGTAGTAGCTGTGAATAGCCATCGACTACCCGGAAAGGGTAGAAGAAGGGGACCTATTCTGGGACATACAATGCATTACAGACGTATGATCATTACCCTTCAACCGGGTTATTCTATTCCACTTCTAGATAGAGAAAAGAACTAAAGGAGAATACTTAATAATACGGCGAAACATTTATACAAAACACCTATCCCTAGCACACGCAAGGGAACCGTAGACAGGCAAGTGAAATCCAATCCACGAAATAAATTGATCCATGGACGGCACCGTTGTGGTAAAGGTCGTAATGCCAGAGGAATCATTACCGCAAGGCATAGAGGGGGAGGTCATAAGCGCCTATACCGTAAAATCGATTTTCGACGGAATCAAAAAGACATATCTGGTAGAATCGTAACCATAGAATACGACCCTAATCGAAATGCATACATTTGTCTCATACACTATGGGGATGGTGAGAAGAGATATATTTTACATCCCAGAGGGGCTATAATTGGAGATACTATTGTTTCGGGTACAAAAGTTCCTATATCAATGGGAAATGCCCTACCTTTGAGTGCGGTTTGAACTATTGATTTACGTAATTGGAAGTAACCAATTAGGTTTACGACGAAACCTAGAAATCGATCACTGATCCAATTTGACTACCTCTACGGGATAGACCTCAACAGAAAACTGTTGAGTAACGGCAGCAAGTGATTGAGTTCAGTAGTTCCTCATAGAAAATTATTGACTCTAGAGATATGGTAATATGGAGAAGACAAAATTGTTTGAAGCACGCACAGAACCGGAAGCGCCCCTTGTTTCAAAGAGAGGAGGACGGGTTATTCACATTTAATTTGATGGTCAGAGGCGAATTGAAAGCTAAGCAGTGGTAATTAAGACCCCCGGGTGAAAATAGGGATGTCTCCTACGTTACCCATAATATGTGGAAGTATCGACGTAATTTCATAGAGTCATTCGATCTGAATGCTACATGAAGAACATAAGCCAGATGACGGAACGCGGAGACCTAGGATGTAGAAGATCATAACATGAGCGATTCGGCAGATTTGGATTCCTTTTCTATATATCCACTCATGTGGTACTTCATCATACGATTCATATAAGATCCATCTGTCTAGAGATCGTCATATACATCTAGAAAGCCGTATGCTTTGGAAGAAGCTTGTACAGTTTGGGAAGGGGTTTTTTGAGAAAAAAGAAGAATCTACTTCAACCGATATGCCCTTAGGCACGGCCATACATAACATAGAAATCACACGTGGAAGGGGTGGGCAATTAGCTAGAGCAGCAGGTGCTGTAGCGAAACTGATTGCAAAAGAGGGTAAATCGGCCACTTTAAGATTACCATCTGGGGAGGTCCGTTTGGTATCCCAAAACTGCTTAGCAACAGTCGGACAAGTGGGTAATGTTGGGGTGAACCAAAAAAATTTGGGTAGAGCCGGATCTAAGTGTTGGCTAGGTAAACGCCCCGTAGTAAGAGGGGTAGTTATGAACCCTGTGGACCACCCCCATGGGGGCGGTGAAGGGAAAGCCCCCATTGGTAGAAAAAAACCCACAACCCCTTGGGGTTATCCTGCGCTTGGAAGAAGAACTAGGAAAAGGAAAAAATATAGTGATAGTTTTATTCTTCGTCGCCGTAAGTAAATACGTAACTAGGAATATGGAAAATTGCATTTTTGGAATTTGCAATAATGCGATGGGCGAACGACGGGAATTGAACCCGCGCATGGTGGATTCACAATCCACTGCCTTGATCCACTTGGCTACATCCGCCCCTTATCCAGCTAAAGGATTTTCTCTTTTTTCCATTCATCATTATTCTATTTATTCTGACCTCCATACCTCGATCGAGATCGTGGACATAGGATGCCACTCTTTAAAATGAAAAAAAGGAGTAATCAGCTGTGACACGAAAAAAAACGAATCCTTTTGTAGCTCGTCATTTATTGGCAAAAATAGAAAAGGTCAATATGAAGGAGGAGAAAGAAACAATAGTAACGTGGTCCCGGGCATCTAGCATTCTACCCGCAATGGTTGGCCATACAATCGCAATTCATAATGGAAAAGAACATATACCCATTTACATAACAAATCCTATGGTAGGTCGCAAATTGGGGGAATTCGTGCCTACTCGGCATTTCACGAGTTATGAAAGTGCAAGAAAGGATACTAAATCTCGTCGTTAATTGAATTCAGAATAGAAAGATTCAGAATAAACAAAGTTTCTAGGATTCAAATAAAGTAAAGGTAGGCGGGTAATAACCTTATTTATGACAAGTTTCAAATTGGTAAAGTATACCCCTAGGATAAAGAAGAAGAAGAACGGGCTAAGGAAACTCGCAAGAAAAGTTCCAACCGATCGTCTACTTAAGTTCGAACGGGTTTTCAAAGCACAAAAACGCATACATATGTCTGTTTTCAAAGCACAAAGAGTTCTTGATGAGATCCGCTGGCGTTACTACGAGGAAACCGTTATGATACTGAACCTCATGCCTTATCGAGCATCTTATCCCATCTTAAAGTTGGTTTATTCGGCAGCAGCAAATGCTACTCATTATAGGGATTTCGACAAAGCGAGTTTATTCATCACTAAAGCCGAAGTCAGTAGGAGTACTATTATGAAAAAATTCAGACCTCGAGCTCGAGGACGTAGTTATCCTATAAAAAAAACCATGTGTCATATAACAATTGTACTAAATATAGTAAAGAAATCTAAATAATCTTTAGATCAATCTAAGATTTCAATATTCCCGGTAAAAAAAAAAATAGAATAGAAAAATATGGGACAAAAAATAAATCCACTCGGTTTCAGACTTGGTACAACCCAAAATCACCATTCCTTTTGGTTCGCACAACCAAAAAATTATTCTAAAGGTCTACAGGAAGATAAAAAAATACGGAATTGTATCAAGAACTATATACAAAAGAATAGGAAAAAAGGCTCGAATAGAAAAATAGAATCAGACTTAAGTTCCGAAGTAATTACACATATAGAAATTCAAAAAGAAATCGATACAATCCGCGTCATAATTCATATTGGATTCCCCAATTTATTAAAGAAAAAAGGAGCAATCGAAGAATTAGAGAAAGATCTCCAAAAGGAAGTTAATTCTGTAAACCAGAGACTTAATATTACTATCGAAAAAGTTAAAGAACCTTATAGACAACCCAACATTCTTGCAGAATATATAGCTTTCCAATTAAAAAATAGAGTTTCATTCCGAAAGGCAATGAAAAAAGCCATTGAATTAACTAAAAAAGCGGATATAAAGGGAGTCAAAATAAAAATAGCGGGTCGTCTAGCAGGGAAAGAAATTGCACGTGCCGAATGCATCAAAAAGGGTAGACTTCCCCTTCAAACAATTCGCGCTAAAATTGATTATTGCTGCTATCCAATTCGAACTATCTATGGAGTATTAGGTGTAAAAATTTGGATATTCGTAGAAGAAGAATAACTAACCTTGTCTTCCCATTCTGCCCAGTGATAGAATAAAAAAGACAAGAGCCTTATTTTTTCCGAAATCCCTGAAAAAAAAGAAATTCTACCTCTTTCTATAAGATTTAATGAAAATTGAGAAATCTTTATAATAAAATTGCTATGCTTAGTGTGTGACTCGTTAGTTTTTTCTTTACTTTAGGTTTCAAAATGGAGATTCAAAAAGAATTGACTGAACCCTACTCAAAATAGAAAAAACTTAGTAATTATAGAAAATTAACTAATAACCAACCTATTGCTTCGTATTGTCGAGATCCTAACTAAGAAACAGTAACTATGTGAATAAATACATCTATCATAAATGAGTAGCTCTATCATATAGTTGTAGCAACTGCATTTTTTTCTCTAAAAAAGAAACCGGATTCTAGGTTGTGAAGCAAAACTAAAGGGATGTGGATAAAAGGAGGGATGATAGATAGAAAGAAGAAGAATAAAAAAGATATAGGATTCCAATGTGTATGGTCTATGAATTAAATCATAAAAGGCAATGTGATAAAGCATCAATATAATAAAATAAGAAAAATAAGAATAATAAAATAAGAAAAATAAGAGAGAATTCGAAATCGTAACTTGAAACAATAAATTAAAATTTAAAGCAATAATAAAGAGCAGCTCGGGTTAATAAAACTGATAAAATTGACTCGGAAAGCAATTTTTTTGAAGCTCCATTGCAGAATTCAAACCTAACCATTAAAGGAGAAGCCGTGGGAACGACAAAACCTATGACTGCATAGGATTTTATTGAAAGGAATCCTAATACTTCATTGGGTGGGATGGCGGAACAAACCAAAAAATTGCTTTATTTGGTAAGGTTATAAATTAACAAATAAGACAGAAAAGAGTAAATATTCGCCCGCGAAATCCTTGAATACTTTAACACGATTCAATAAGAGTAAAAAGAGTAAAAATAAGGAGATTCCTAAAAAAAAATGTGGAAAGGGTACATTTTAATTTATATAGAATTTGGATATATTCTAGATCTTCTTTCTTTACTATATATTATATTTTTCTATTTTAAGAAATTCAAAATAAAAAAACCTAAATTTTTCTATTATATATTGATGTGTATCTATCCGTAATATTCTTTAATATTATGGAATTAGAGAAATTTGCACGCTTTCTCATTTCATTCGCGAGGAGCTGGATGAGAAGAAACTCTCATGTCCAGTTTTGCAGTAGAGATGGAACTAAGAAAGAACCATCGACTATAACCCCAAAAGAACTAGATTTCGTAAACAACACAGAGGAAGAATGAAGGGAAAATCCTGCCGAGGCAATCGTATTTGTTTTGGTAGATATGCTCTTCAAGTACTTGAACCCGCTTGGATCACAGCAAGACAGATAGAAGCAGGACGAAGAGCTATGACACGATATGCACGTCGTGGTGGAAAAATATGGGTACGTATATTTCCCGACAAACCTGTTACAATAAGACCCACAGAAACACGTATGGGCTCAGGAAAGGGATCCCCCGAATATTGGGTAGCCGTTGTTAAACCAGGTCGAATACTTTATGAAATGAGCGGAGTATCCGAAACTGTAGCTAGAGCAGCTATCTCTATAGCTGCCAGTAAAATGCCCATACGAAGTCAATTTCTTCGATTAGAGATATAGAACCCCAAAAGGAGTATTGAAGATAAAAAACCCCGGGTTTTTCTCTTTTTTTTGGAAGGACAATATTTCTTTCATCCTTTTGCATTGAAATAACAAATTGAAATCCAAATAATATGATTCAACCTCAGACCCTTTTAAATGTAGCAGATAACAGTGGAGCTCGAAAATTGATGTGTATTCGAGTCATAGGAGCTGCTGGTAATCAGCGATATGCTCGTATTGGTGATGTTATTGTTGCTGTAATCAAAGACGCAGTGCCCCAAATGCCTCTAGAAAGATCCGAAGTAATTCGAGCTGTAATTGTACGTACCTGTAAAGAATTCAAATGCGAAGACGGTATAATAATACGCTATGATGACAATGCAGCGGTTATCATTGATCAAAAAGGAAATCCAAAAGGAACTCGAGTTTTTGGCGCGATTGCCGAGGAATTAAGAGAATTGAATTTTACAAAAATAGTTTCATTAGCTCCTGAAGTATTATAAATACTAGTAGACGAGATATAGATCAAAGAAAAAATTTGTAGATTGTGTCTCACGTATATGCTTTAAAATCCAAAATGAAAAGAAAAAATAAAACATGTTGATTATAGAAAAATTAGGAGGAACCTAGAATTAGAGTCTTATGGGCAAAGACACTATTGCTGATTTACTAACCTCTATAAGAAACGCAGACATGAATAAAAAAGGAACTGTTCGAGTAGTATCTACAAATATTACCGAAAACATTGTTAAAATACTTCTAAGAGAGGGTTTTATTGAAAGTGTTCGGAAACATCAGGAAAGTAACAGATATTTCTTGGTTTCAACTTTGCGACATCAAAAGAGAAAGACTAGAAAGGGAATATATAGAAGTAGAACCTTTTTAAAGCGTATCAGCCGACCCGGCTTACGAATTTATGCCAACTATCAAGGAATTCCTAAGGTTTTAGGCGGAATGGGAATTGCTATTCTTTCTACTTCTCGAGGTATAATGACAGATCGAGAAGCTCGACTAAACAGAATTGGGGGAGAAGTCTTATGTTATATATGGTAATGGCCCCGCCTATAGTACCCGAATTCTATCTCGAACTTCCTATTTTAAAAATCCAAATCGAAAAATAGGAGAAAAAATATGACAGAAAAAAAAAATAGGAGAAAAAATATGACAGAAAAAAAAAATAGGAGAGAAAAAAAAAAACCTAGAGAAGCAAAAGTGACTTTCGAGGGTTTAGTTACAGAAGCCCTACCCAACGGAATGTTCCGCGTTCGCCTAGAGAATGACACCATCATCCTGGGCTATATTTCAGGAAAAATCCGGTCTAGTTCTATACGAATACTGATGGGAGATAGGGTCAAAATTGAAGTAAGTCGTTATGATTCAAGCAAGGGACGTATAATTTATAGACTTCCCCATAAGGATTCGAAGCGTACCGAAGACTCGAAGGATACTGAAAATTTGAAGGATACCAAAGATTCAAAGGATTAGGTTTTTCTAGGGTAATAAATTCCAAGTTTCAAAATTTAAGTGAAGAGACTTATTTTTTCCAAAAGAACAGATTCATAGTTTAAGAAAGGAATACCTAAATATGAAAATAAGAGCTTCTGTTCGTAAAATTTGTACAAAATGTCGACTAATTCGTAGGCGTGGACGAATTAGAGTCATTTGTTCTAATCCGAAGCATAAACAAAGACAGGGGTAATCTTTCGAAAAAGAAGCTTTCCTTTCTAAAAAGGAAAAAAAGTACCCACGGAAATGTCCAAATTCCAAATCAAAAAATTAAAGTAAAGGGTATATTTTACCCTGAAATGGATATCTTTGTATCTTTTTTTCTTTTTGTTATTTCTAACTCATATTTATGAGATAATAAAATATGACAAAAGCTATACCAAAAATAGGTTCACGTAAGAGAGTGCGTATTGGTTTACGTAGGAATGCCCGTTTTAGTTTACGGAAGAGTGCACGTAGAATAACAAAAGGGGTTATTCATGTTCAAGCCAGTTTCAACAATACCATTATAACTGTTACAGACCCGCAAGGTCGGGTGGTTTTCTGGTCCTCCGCAGGTACTTGTGGATTCAAAAGCTCAAGAAAAGCATCACCCTATGCTGGTCAAAGAACAGCAGTAGATGCTATTCGTACAGTGGGTTTGCAACGAGCAGAAGTTATGGTAAAAGGTGCTGGTAGTGGAAGAGATGCCGCATTACGAGCCATTGCTAAAAGTGGTGTACGTTTAAGTTGTATACGCGACGTAACACCTATGCCGCATAATGGATGTCGACCTCCTAAAAAAAGACGTCTGTAAAAGAATTAAACCGCTTTCAAGAGAAATAAACGATTCAATGATCAAATAATAATACTAGTCTATTATGGTTCGAGAGGAGGTAACAGGATCCACCCAAACACTACAGTGGAAGTGTGTTGAATCAAGAGTAGATAGTAAGCGTCTTTATTATGGTCGTTTCATTCTGTCCCCGCTTAGAAAAGGGCAAGCAGATACTGTCGGTATTGCCTTGCGAAGAGCTTTACTTGGAGAAATAGAAGGAACATGTATCACACGCGCAAAATTTGGGAACGTGCCACACGAATATTCTACAATAGTAGGTATTGAAGAATCCATACAAGAAATTTTACTAAATTTGAAAGAAATTGTATTGAGAAGTAATCTCTATGGAGTTAGAGACGCATCAATTTGCGTCAAAGGTCCTAGATACATAACTGCTCGCGATATAATCTTACCGCCTTCCGTAGAAATCGTTGATACGACACAACCTATAGCTAACTTGAGAGAGCCCATTGATTTCTGTATTGAGTTACAGATCAAGAGAGATCGCGGATATCATACGGAACTCAGAAAGAACTCTCAAGATGGAAGTTATCCTATAGATGCTGTATCTATGCCTGTTCGAAATGTGAATTATAGTATTTTTTCTTGTGGGAATGGAAATGAAAAACACGAGATACTTTTTCTAGAAATATGGACGAATGGAAGTTTAACTCCTAAAGAAGCGCTTTATGAAGCGTCTCGTAATTTGATTGATTTATTTCTTCCTTTTCTACACGCAGAGGAAGAGGACACTAGTTTCGAAGAAAATAAAAACAGGTTTACTCCACCCCTTTTAACCTTTCAAAAAAGATTCACTAATCTAAAGAAAAACAAAAAAGGAATTCCATTGAATTGTATTTTTATTGATCAATTAGAATTGCCTTCTAGAACGTATAATTGTCTCAAAAGGGCCAATATACATACACTATTGGACCTTTTGAGTAAGACTGAAGAAGATTTTATGAGAATTGACAGTTTTCATATGGAAGATGGAAAACTGATATGGGACACTCTAGAGAAGCATCTTCCAATGGATTTACCTAAGAACAAGCTCTCGCTTTAAATCCATTGCAATTTTTTCTCTTCTTCTTTTTCGAGTTAGAATAAAAAGAAAAAAAATTTTAGCATCTTTGGCACAATCTATATTTTCGCGAAATGGATCATAATAAAATAGATTTTAGGTATCTAGGGAAGATTCACTTGGAAGTAACTATTTCCTAGATACCCATGCAGGAGACTTCACGGTTGAATGAATCAACCCAAAAAATCCCTAAAAAATCCCTAAAAAAGACCTAAAGTTAAGGATTTATCAATAGGTAATGTTGCTCCAATACCTAACCAAAGAGCTACTGCAGTACCAATTAAAAAAACGGTCGTAGCTACTGGGCGACGAAATGGATTTTGGAATTTATTGACATTCTCTAGAAAGGGTACTGTCAATAAGCCCGTTGGCACAGAAACCATTAAGAGAACGCCCAATAACTTATTGGGTACTGTACGGAGTATTTGAAATACAGGAAAGAAGTACCACTCGGGTAATATTTCCAGAGGAGTTGCAAACGGATCCGCCGGTTCACCAATCATTGACGGCTCGAGAACCGCTAAACCTACATTACATGCAATAGTACCTAGAATTACTACTGGAAAAATGTATAAAAGATCGTTGGGCCACGCGGGTTCCCCATAATAATTATGTCCCATCCCTTTAGCTAATTTTGCTCTTAATACAGGATCATTTAAGTCCGGTTTCTTTGTTATTGGGATAGGTGAATTCTTTAGGATCCATCCCCCAAAGGAACCGGACATGAGAATTTTTCATCATCCGGCTCGAGCAAGAATGAAAGAAATAAGACCGTGGAGGATCCACAATAGAATAAGACCGTGGAGGATCCACAATAGAATAGGGTATATAATGACTCAATGACTCAAGATAAGAAAAGCTTTATCAGATTATCTTTTCCGAAGTTACGCCTATAACTACTCATTGAAAAGAATCCTATTCTTATGCGTAAATGCTCAATATCCAAGTGGGCTTACAAATTTGATCATGATCAATTGCTTTGTGGATTGTCTCTTGATTAGTTGGTGTTTATCCCCTCAATATCGCAAGTTTCTTACGCCCAAACAAAGTATTTACTTGTTACTAATAAAAAATCCAAAGTTTAGCCTACGTTCTTCCTTAGATCCCTTCTTTTACTCCGATAGTATTGCGGATCGAAATCGATGCAAAGAAAATGAATGCATTTCCATACTATAATAAAAAGTAAGTTTAATAAATAGAGAATTGGATCATATCACATGACTTATTCCATTTATACTCTATGGGATCTTACGGAGCCTGTTCATGAATGACATGGTTGGGGTATGATCATAGAAAATATTCTCCTCGAATGAACCAGCCTATCCTTCCTAGATAGGGGACTTACATGTTGATTGGATGCGGAGACACCTTTGGTCGTGAATTCTAATGTGGCAGATCCAATTCTCTATCTGCATGGCCAAATCAATAATTCAAGTCACACACTCCCATAATCCGCCTTATTTTCTTTCGTAAAATTAACTTCAACTATTTGTATCAAAATACTTCGAAGTTGAAGAGAAGTATCCAAATGACATGTCTTATTTTACAATAACCCATGTTTGTAGCAATGAAATACCACAACCTACCCGATATGATATATGAGAATTAGAATTCTCTATGATATGCCTTCCCTATAAAGGGCCTGAAATACCTTGTTTACGTATCATTGGAAAGTGCATTAACATAAATACGGCAGTAAGCAGAGGCAGTACAAAGGTATGTAAACTATAAAAACGAGTCAAAGTGGATTGGCCCACACTAGCACTTCCACGTAATAACTCCACTAAAGGGGATCCTATTACCGGAATCGCTTCAGGTACACCTGTCACAATTTTGACTGCCCAATAACCAATTTGATCCCAAGGCAAAGAGTAACCAGTTACACCAAATGATGCAGTCAATACAGCCAAAACTACACCTGTGACCCAAGTTAATTCACGGGGTTTTTTAAATCCACCTGTGAGATACACACGAAATACATGCAGGATCATCATTAGAACCATCATACTTGCTGACCATCGATGAACTGATCGGATTAACCAGCCAAAGTTTGCCTCCGTCATTATATATTGAACGGAGGAAAAAGCCTCTGTAACGGTTGGTCGGTAGTAAAAAGTCATAGCAAAACCGGTAGCGACTTGTACTAGAAAACAAGTAAGTGTAATTCCCCCTAAACAATAAAATATGTTGACATGAGGAGGAACATATTTACTAGTTATATCATCCGCAATTGCCTGAATCTCAAGACGTTCCTCAAACCAATCATATACTTTATTGAGATAGGTAACTAGCCCGAATCCCCCTCCGAGAACCGTATATGAAAATTTCATCTCGTACGGCTCAAACAGAAACACACAAATTTGCAACGGATATTAGAAAAAAAGGTTCAAAACTTCATCAGCGACGGGATTACATCGATTTGCCTTGAAGATATGAAATAAGAAAAATCCATAATTTTTTCTTTGTGATGCTAGTGCAAAAAATCTCAAGTTGGCTCATCTGTATTTCCCTTATGTTGATCATTAGAGGCCTCTTGACTTTTCTCTTCCCCATTTTTTATTTGTTTTCTTTTTTTACTAGTAAAAAAAGAAAACAAATAAAAATTTATAGTGTTTTTCTGATAGAAATTATCTTGTTGCGATCCTATGAATCAGTTCAATTAAAACCTTAGATTCATACTAGAGCCACGATGATTGAGTCTAAAGCTAAACAAAAGGCAAGGGTTCTTCGAATAAGAACCACTTGATGATCATTTATTGAATCCCTGTAATGACTCGACAAAATCGAGAGAAAAAAGTTGTCTTTTGGGCAAACCAAGTTGGAAGGAAGAAAATTTCTTTTTTTATTAAGAACTACTTGAATTTGAATTTTTTTTTTTCAATCTGGTTGCGAGGTCTAAATGGTGAGTATGAATCATAGTTCCATTTTTTTCTTGATCCACTCTATATATTTCGTGTTCCAGATACTAGAATAAATAATATCCGACGAATTAGAATCATCTTTATAGAGATAACAGGCCCTTTCTATGTATTATCAATAGGATCAATTCTAACAAGTCACACACTCATATTCCAGAGATACCGAAACAAAAAAATCCACGGTCGAACTACCAGAATGTCTAGAAATGTGGAGCTTAAAGTAGAAAGGCCTTTTTTGGATTGAAAAACTATGACTTCATAGTTTTAGTTAGTAGAAACCTAATTCGTTAAAATTCCGTCCAGTAAAACAGAAGAATTATAAATTTCTAAAATGATAGATAGGAATATCGCGAATAAAGCCATTGCGACCCCCATAAAAGGAGTAGTCCCCCAACCCGGAGCTACTTTCCCATATTCCGAATTCAAGGGTTTCAATAAACTACCTGCGCCAGTTCGTTTTGGCCTAGGTCTAGAACTATCTTCAACGGTTTGTGTAGCCATAAATTCTATTTAATCATCGGTGTTGACTTTGTATACTATTCCGTTGTAGTTGTAAATACACGATCTTTTCATAGATCCATTGTAATCTTGAAATTCTATAAAAATGGAAACAGCAACTTTAGTCGCCATCTCCATATCTGGTTTACTTGTAAGCTTTACTGGGTATGCCTTATATACCGCGTTTGGGCAACCCTCTCAACAATTAAGAGATCCATTCGAAGAACATGGGGACTAATTGAAGTAAGAAGTCTCCCCATCTGGGGGACTTCTTACTCCAATGAAATTATTTATTTCATTTTTTAGTCGGAACCTTAGGTGGTTCTCGGAAGAAGATAGCGAAAAAAATTATCCCTAAAGTCGAAACTAAAAGGAACGTATAAACCAATGCTTCCATAGATTCGATCGTGGTTTATTTACAATTATAACTTCCACACCTATTCACTTGTCATTTGGGATCATTTCCCATATAAAAAAAGAAAAAGAGTCAAAGAAAGGACAGGAGATGTTTCCCATGTAAAATTAAAAAAGAGAGGTGAAAGATACCATAGCAATGTGGTATCAGACTGTCTGTCTCCTTGTAGTTGGATCTCCAACTTTTTGGAATGTTCCAAATTCCACTTGAGCATCCAAGTCTGGATCAATACCAGCAAAAACATCTCGGAACAAGGTTCGAGCGCCATGCCAAATGTGTCCGAAAAAGAAGAGCAAAGCAAAGGTAGCATGACCAAAAGCGAACCAACCCCTTGGACTACTGCGAAAAACACCATCCGATTTCAAAGTAGCTCGATCTAATTCAAAAATTTCACCTAATTGAGCACGCCTCGCATATTTTTTTACAGTAGCAGGATCAGAATAACTCACTCCATTAAGTTCGCCACCATAGAACTCCACCGTTACGCCTACTTGTTCAACGCTATATTTGGATTCTGCTCTTCGAAAAGGAACGTCTGCTCTCACAATTCCCTCTTTATCTACCAAAACTACTGGAAATGTTTCAAAAAAAGTAGGCATACGACGTACAAAAAGCTCGCGTCCTTCTTTATCTCTAAAGACGGGATGCCCTAACCATCCAACAGCTATTCCATCCCCATTGTCCATTGAGCCTGCTCTGAATAATCCCCCCTTTGCCGGATTATTGCCGATATAATCATAAAAGGCTAATTTTTCGGGAATTTTGGACCAAGCTTCTGATAAACTAAGATTTTCGGCTAACCCGTCGCTAACTCTTCGATATATTTCTTGCTGAAAGTATCCCTGATCCCACTGATAACGAGTAGGCCCAAATAATTCGATTGGGGTAGTTGCCGATCCATACCACATAGTTCCGGTAACTACGAAAGCTGCAAAAAAAACAGCAGCGATACTACTGGAAAGTACAGTTTCGATATTGCCCATACGTAATCCTTTGTATAGACGTTGAGGCGGACGGACACTAAGATGGAATAGGCCCGCTAATATGCCCAAAGTACCCGCAGCAATATGATGCGAAGCTATTCCTCCCGGAACGAAAGGATCAAAACCTTCTGCACCCCACGCAGGATTTACAGCTTGTACTTTTCCAGTTAGTCCATAAGGATCGGACACCCATATCCCAGGACCATACAAACCCGTTACATGAAACGCACCAAAGCCAAAACAAGCCGCCCCTGCAAGAAATAAATGAATTCCAAAGATCTTGGGCAAATCCAAAGAAGGTTTTCCCGTCCGCTCATCACAGAATATTTCTAGGTCCCAATATACCCAATGCCAGATAGCTGCCAAGAAACACAAGCCAGAAAACACAATATGCGCACCTGCCACACCTTCATAACTCCAAATACCCGGATTCGTTACAGTTCCTCCTGAAATAGTCCAACCGCCCCACGAATTGGTTATTCCTAAACGAGTCATGAAGGGGATGACGAACATACCTTGTCTCCACATTGGATCCAGAACAGGATCAGAGGGATCAAAAACCGCTAATTCGTATAAAGCCATCGAGCCAGCCCAACCAGAAACTAGAGCTGTGTGCATTATATGCACCGAAAGCAATCGACCCGGATCATTCAATACGACAGTATGAACACGATACCAAGGCAAACCCATGGAAATACCCCTTTAGCAAAGAAAAATAGACACGATGTCGCTTTATTTTATCGCATTGGAAAAGACTATCCATATCCATATCCTATGTACCTAACCCTTCTAGGGAATTCTGTGTCAGAAAGCGTGAATATTTATTTTATTCCATTAAAAATAAGAAGCCAATTCTGTTTGTAAGAAGAAAGAGAATTTGTAAGAAGAAAGAGAAGCAGATCTATTCTATACTCGATAAGTGCCAATATGCAATGGGTAGCTTGGGCTATTTGGAAAAACGAAGAATAGATCCCTAATTCCTCTTTGTTTATCATTCAAATCAAAGATTCCTTTTTCTTTATTCAATCTGTCTTACCTTCCTTATATGTATAATCTTTCAATCTATATATTATTTCAATCTATGTATTAATAGAATCCATAGTATTCTTATAGAATAAGAAAAAAATGAAGATAATAAACTGCGGATTCTTTCTTTCTCTTCCATTCTTACGTTTCCATATTAAAGTGTAGTTTTCTTACTTAAATTTAATAATATTAATCTAATATGCCCATTGGTGTTCCAAAAGTACCTTACCGGATTCCCGGAGATGAAGAAGCGACTTGGGTTGACTTATACAATGTTATGTATCGAGAAAGGACACTTTTTTTAGGTCAAGAGATTCGTTGCGAGATCACGAATCATATTACAGGTCTCATGGTGTATCTCAGTATAGAAGATGGAATTAGCGATATTTTTTTGTTTATAAACTCCCCCGGCGGGTGGCTAATCTCAGGAATGGCGATTTTTGATACGATGCAAACGGTAACACCTGATATATATACAATATGCCTCGGAATAGCTGCGTCCATGGCCTCCTTCATTCTGCTTGGAGGAGAACCCACCAAGCGTATAGCATTCCCCCACGCTAGGATTATGCTTCACCAACCTGCTAGTGCTTATTATCGGGCAAGGACACCAGAATTTTTACTAGAAGTGGAAGAGTTACACAAAGTTCGCGAAATGATCACAAGGGTTTATGCACTAAGAACAGGCAAGCCTTTTTGGGTTGTATCCGAAGACATGGAAAGGGATGTTTTTATGTCAGCAGACGAAGCCAAAGCTTATGGACTTGTCGATATTGTAGGGGATGAAATGATTGACGAGCACTGCGATACTGATCCAGTGTGGTTTCCAGAAATGTTTAAGGATTGGTAGTGACTGAATTTCTTGGAAATTTATTTCAAACCTAAATTCGGGTTTTATGCAATTTTATAGAAAATAGAAATACTTCATGATGATTCATCATCAGGTTAAGATCGATCTAAACCAATCCATTTTTTCTATATACATACGACATGCCAACGGTTAAACAACTTATTAGAAATGCAAGACAGCCAATACGAAATGCTAGAAAAACGCCCGCGCTTAAGGGATGTCCTCAGCGTCGAGGAACATGCGCTAGGGTGTATGTGCGACTCGTTCAGATCATGAGTTCAAACAAATAAGACAATTTTGTTTTGGAAGTATCCATGATCGGTACCAATAAATAGGATAGAGCTTCTCTATCCTGGATTTCTATGGTATATGGAATTTATGGTTTCCTTTGGTGCAAATCCAATCATCTAGATTGGAATTGGAAGAAGCAATTCCCCCATTGGTAACAAAAAAAAGGTTATCCATTAAGCGGAGGAAATAGTAATAAAAAGAAAAAGGCTTATGCTCCTTTATCTTAAAAGAACGGACTAAAGGGTCAGCTACTTAGCCAACTTTCATAATTAAATACCGTCACTGTATGAATAACTCTTATTGTGAAAAGAGCTATTTACTCTATAATGGATAGGTAGAGCCAAAGAATATGAACTATACAAGTTCACAATACCTTTTGATGAAATGAAAGAAAGGGCTCCGGTGTATAGAGAGGGCCTCACCGTTTAAAAGGGAACCATAGAAACGATGGAACCCACCGTTTTTTTAGTATCGTTAGAATTTGTTATTTCTATGCGAAATAACTGAAGAGAATAGAATAAAAAATCGTGGTTGGGAAGGTTATAGTAGCAAAAGCCATTGGAATTAATATTTTATATATCGGAATAATCCGTTTTGTTATTAATGGGAAAAAGGACGGTTAAAAGAAGAGAAATCATTAGTTATTCATTAAGGTTAATTTGATTCAATGACCAGAGTTCCGCGAGGATATATAGCTCGGAGACGACGAACAAAAATGCGTTCATTTGCCTCAAACTTTAGAGGGGCTCATTTAAGACTTAATCGAATGATTACTCAACAAGTAAGAAGAGCTTTTGTTTCTTCTCATCGAGATAGAGGCAGGCAAAAGAGGGATTTTCGTCGTTTGTGGATCACTCGGATAAACGCAGCAACACAGATATATAAAGTATTCGATAGTTATAGTAAATTAATGCACAATCTGTACAAGAAGGAATTGATTCTTAATCGTAAAATGCTTGCACAAGTAGCTGTATCAAATCCAAATAATCTTTACACGATTTCCAATAAAATAAAGACCATCAATTAAAGGGATAAAAAAGTAATATACAGGAATAATAAAAACCGAATTCCCGGAGAGGGAACTCCGGGAAGATACAATAAATTAAGATTAAGTGGTAGGAATCAACGAGCATGTTGCAATAAATAAAAAAACTATTTCTTTTTTCCCATTTTTCTTTCTTATAACAAACACAAGAATCAAAACTGGATTACTTTCTTTATATATGAGTCTGACCCTTTCGAATAAAACATTAACAATCGGAACTTAAGTTTCGATTGTTGTTTCTAAAATTCTGGTTGAAGTTTCTTAAGTTTCGATTGGAATTGAACTTTTGTGTTAATTGAGGAATATGTCTATTTTTTCTGTGTCTAAGACCAGTAATTATTGCAATTGAGTGGGCTTGAAATTGCTTCTCATTCTCATAGTTACGAAATGGTAAGAAAGATAAAATACGAGCCTGTTTTATAGCAAGAGTAATTAATCGTTGTTGTTTCAAGGTTAATCTATTTATTCGTCTGGATAATATTTTTCCTTGTTCGCTAATAAATCGATTAATTAAACTCATGTTTCTATAATCAATTCGATCCCCCGGGCCGATTCGAGAACGCCTACGAAAAGGTTGTTTGGATTTACGAAAAAGTTGTTTGAATTTACGAAAAGTTTGCTTGGATTTATGAAAAGTTTGTTTGGATTTACGAAAAGGTTGCTTAGATTTACGAAAAGGTTGTTTAAATATATACATGATTTATTCCTTATTTTCAAATTTGAAAAAAAAAAATGGATTTCTTTATTTTATTCATTTTGGATCCAGAAGAAGTAGTCTTTCTTTGGTCCATATATTATTTGATTCATATACTATATATAAAAATATAGATTCATATACTATATATAAAAATAAAAAAAATATAAAAATAAAAAAAGAAAAACCCTCTATACATATGAAATAATATCTAACTAAAATCAGATGAGTTGATTTGTATTTTGTATTCTATCTATGTTCTATATATTAAATAAGAAGTTCTTACTCTTTCTGTTCTTTGGAAAAATCGAACACACGATGCGCCTATTTCTTTATTTCGTTATGAGTCGTATGCTTGCGACAATAACGACAAAATTTTCTTAATTCTAATTGTCCAGGTGTATTGTGGCGATTCTTTTGAGTACTATATCTAGAAATCCCCATCGATTCCTTATTGGTACCCTTTCGAACACAACTGATACATTCCAAAATAACTCGGATTCTAACATCTTTGCCCTTGGCCATGAACCTCCTTTCCTTTTTGGATCGACACTTAACTTAATTCTTATACTTATTCTTTTATTCGTCTATTTTGGATCCGAAGAAGAAGAAAAAAATCCATAGAAGTTCTTAACTAAAAATGCGATTTCTAAAGATTTTGTTGTAATTCCTCGAATTCTCTAACGAATCCAATCTAATAGAATAAAAATTTTTTGAAATTAGTAAATTTAAGTAATAAAAAAGAGAGAAATAATTAAAGAATACAATCCTTGTCGAATTAGCAAGAATTTTGCTTCGAAATCCTTTCATTTAAGTAACAAGCCCAGCCCCAACCTCTTTTTATGCTCTGATTTGTGAGGCCTGACTTAGCTTGGATACTGCTTTTAATTAAATTTTTGTTTTCCAAAATGAGATTTACCGAATTTTTCATGACTCTGAGGTTCAACCCAATTCATCTTTTCTTTCTTTTTGCTTCGTATCCTAAAAAAGGATTGAAAAAGGGAAAATTTTCGTCATGTCACGAAGAATTCTATCTCTCGCATAGAAATAACTAGAATTAAAAAAAAGGGAATGACAAAGCATCTGGGAATAAACGATTAATTTCTATCAATAAACCTGCTAAAGCCCCAAACCATAGAGTACTTAGCACGGGTGCTACAGAGAGATATGTTTTTATATCCCGCATTGAAAATCCTCCTTCCTTATTGGAATACATATATGATCAGATACTCTTGCCCAAGATCGTTTGTATTTCTTTTGTTTAGGCGAAATTCCTAATTAAAAAAACTAAATAAATATTCTATCTATATAGAATGAACCACATAGACGAGATTTTCCTATCCCTAAAAAAAAAAAAGATGGCCCCTTCTTCCTATACATTACTAAGGAATAGGAATCTTTCCTTTATAGGTGAAATTCGACCGGATTTTAGATGTATACCCTTCCTTGATTATATGAGACCAAAAACAAGAAATGACAAGAAAGCTCTATATAGATAGAGAAATAGAAGAAAATTACGATGTGGA